TTTACTCAAGCAATAAGAGGTTTAATGTTAGTAACCCAATCTTTTCTTAGAAAATACGTTATATTACCCTTATTGATAATAGCTAAAAATATTGGTCGTATGTTATTATTGCAATTCCCCGAGTGGTACGAGGATTTGAAGGAATGGAATAGAGAAATGCATGTTAAATGTACCTATAATGGTGTTCAATTATCAGAAACAGAATTTCCTCAAAACTGGTTAACAGATGGTATTCAGATAAAGATTCTATTTCCTTTCTGTCTGAAACCTTGGCGAAGATCTAAAATACGATCTCATCATAGAGATCAGAAAATGAGTAAAAAGGAGAAAAAAGACAATTTTTGTTTTTTAACAGTCTGGGGAAGGGAAGCAGAACTGCCTTTTGGGTCTCCCCGAAAACAACCTTCTTTTTTTGAACCCATTTTTCAAGAACTCGAAAAAAAAATAATAAAAGTGAAAAAGCATTTTTTTCAAGTTATAAGGGCTTTCAAAGAAAGAAGAAAATTTTTTTTAAAGATTTCAAAAGAAAAAACAAGATGGGTCACCAAAATAGTTCTAGTTAGAAACCTAATAATGAAAGAACTTGAAAAAGTAAACCCCATTTTCTTATTGAAATTGAGGAAGGTGAAAGTATATGAAACAAATGAAAACAGAAAAGACTCCAATATAAATAATAATATTATCCAAGAATCGACCATTCAAATTCGATCCATGAATTGTGTAAATGAAAATTCTTCACTCATAGAAACAAAAATGAAAGATCTTGCTAATAAGATAATCACAATTAAGGCTCAAATAAAAGGAATCACAAAAGACAAGAAAAAAATAGTTCTAACTTGTGATGATAAAAATAAAAGATCGGAATCACAAAAGGATATTTGGCAAATATTCAAAAGAAAAAATATCCGATTAATACGTAAATCGCATTATTTTATGAAATCCTTCATTGAAAAAACATACATGGATATATTACTATGTATTATTAAGATTCCAAGGACCAATGCACAACTTTTCTTTGAATCAACAAAAAAAATTATCAATAAATCCATTTACAACGACGAAACAAGCCAAGAAGGGGTTGAGAAACCAAATCAAAATACAATGAACTTTATTTCGACTATAAAAAAGTCGTTTTCTAATACTAATATTAGTAATAAAAATTCTAATATTTATTGTGACTTATCTTCTTTGTCTCAAGCATATGTATTTTACAAATTATCACAAAATCAATTACTTAACAATTATCATTTGAGATCTGTACTTCAATATCACGGCACCTATCCTTTTCTTAGGGATATAATCAAGAATTATTGTACGACACAAGGAATATTAAATTCCAAACCAAGGCATAAAAAAATTCATAAGTATGGGATGAATAAATGGCAAATTTGGTTACGGGGTCATTATCAATACAATTTATCTCAGACCAAGTGGGCCCACTTAGTATCGAAAAAATGGCAAAATAGAGTCAATCAATGTCGTACGATTCAAAAGAAAGACTCAATGAAATTGGATTTATATAAAAAAGACCAATTAATTCATTACATGAAACAAAATGACTATGCAGTGGATTCGTTGATGAGTCAAAAAGAAAAATTGAAAAAACATTATGGATATGATCTTTTATCATATAAATATATATATTACGGGGATAGTAGGGACTCATATATTTATGGATCAACGTTACAAGTAAAGGACAAAAAAATTACATATAATTTAAATACACTGGAATCCGAATCATTTTATGGATTGATAAGTATAGCTATTAGTGATTATCTAGAAAAAGGATCTATTATTGATACGAACAAAAATCTGGATAGAAAATTTTTTGATTATAGAATTCTCCATTTTTGTCTTGGAAATAATATCGATATTGAAACCTCGACCAATACGTATATCGATACCAAGATTCATAAGAATGCTAAAACAGAAACTCAAAATTCTCAAAAAAAATACTTTTTTGATTGGATGGGAATGAATCAAGAAAGGTTATATCGTACCATATCAAATCTAGAACCCTGGTTTTTCCCAGAATTTGTGCCACTTTTTGATGCCTATAAGATTAAACCGTGGATCATACCAATCAAATTACTTATTTTTCATTTTCATAGAAATGCAAATATTAGTCAAAGTGAAAAGATCGACGTAAATAAAAAAAAAAATCTTCCTATATTAGCTAATCAAAAAGAATATCTTGAATTAGAAAATTCCAACAAAAAAAAAAATGAACAACAAGGCCAAGGGGATCTTGTATCAGATCTACGAAAACAAAACGAAAAGAAAGATGTTGAAGAAGATTACACAGGAACAAACATTAAAAAGGGTAGAAAGAAAAAACAATACAAGAACAAGAAAGAAGCAGAACTGGATTTCTTCTTGAAAAAGTATTTTCTTTTTCAATTAAGATGGGATGATCCCTTGAATCAAAGAATGATCAGTAATATCCAGGTATATTGTCTTCTACTTAGACTGATAGATCCAAGGGAAATTGCTATATCCTCAATTCAAAGAGGAGAGATGCATCTGGATGCAATGTTGATTCAGAAAGACCTAACTCTTACAGAATTGATAAAAAAGGGAATATTTATTATCGAGCCAATTCGTCTATCTATGAAAAGGGATGGAAAATATATTATATACCAAACCATAAGTATTTCATTGGTTGATAAGAATAAGCACCAAACTAATGGAAAATGCATAATAAAAAATAGATATGTTGATAAAAAGAATCTTGATGGATCCGTTGCACAAGACAGCAATATGCTTGTGAATAGAAACAAAAATTATTATGATTTCCTTGTTCCTGAAAATATTCTATCTCCCAGACGTCGTAGAGAATTGAGAATTCTAATTTGTTTCAATTACCAGAACCAGAATTGGAATGTTGTGGATAGAAATCCAATATTTTGCAATCAAAACAACATAAAAAACAGTGGACAATTTTTGAACGAGGAAAAGCATCTTAATACGGAAACAGATAAATTCATTAAATTCAAATTATTTCTTTGGCCCAATTATCGATTAGAAGATTTAGCTTGTATGAATCGTTATTGGTTTGATACCAATAACGGCAGTCATTTCAGTATGTCAAGAATACATATGTATCCGCGATTCAAAATTAGTTAATAGTAAATATTTCCTATATATCTATCGCATGACATATTCAGTAGATAAAACCGAAATATATACACATACGCTATATTACATTCTGGTACACGATACCGATTAAATTACGTATCAATTGGATCTAGGAAGAAATCGACAGAATATTTTTTTAGTTAGGTAAAAAAAGAATTCTCTTTCGTGTTTGTGAATGCATAAATGTATCATCCCCTTCTATTCTATCCAAATCAAATTGCAAATTTGATTTGGATAAAAAAAATGTAATTTAAATAAAATAAGAATGAATAAAGTAGTGTATATGAAGAAATCTAAATTTTTTGTGTACTAGATTCAAATAACTGGTATAATAATAATTATTATTTTTCCTGATCGGTAAAATCCACGGAAAAGAAAAAAAAAATTGTTTTTTATGGTCAAAAATTCATTCATCTCGGCTATTCGACAAGAAAAAGAAAAAAACTGCGGATCTGTTGAATTTCAAGTATTCAGTTTCACCGATAAGATACGGAGACTTACTTTACATTTGGAATTACATAAAAGAGATTTTTTATCGCAAAAGGGTCTACGAAAAATTCTGGGAAAACGTCAACGTCTGCTGGATTATTTGTCAAAGAAAAATAGAGTACGTTATAAGAAATTAATTAGTCAGTTGGGTATTCGGGAATCAAAAACCCGTTAATTTTAAGATTGGTTTGAATTTTTTTCTTTAGTTATTAGTTAATAGTAGTTATTAGATTTTTCATTTTGATGAATCTCATTTTGATAAATTCATGGAATAATGAATTAAGGAAGAAAAGATATGACTTTACCGGCTACAAGAAAAGATCTCATGATAGTTAACATGGGCCCTCACCACCCATCAATGCATGGTGTTCTTCGACTAATCGTTACTCTCGATGGTGAAGATGTTATTGACTGTGAACCCATATTGGGTTATTTACACAGAGGGATGGAAAAAATAGCGGAAAATCGAACAATTATACAATATTTGCCTTATGTAACACGGTGGGATTATTTAGCCACTATGTTCACAGAGGCAATAACAGTAAATGCACCAGAACGATTGGAAAGTGTTCAAGTACCTAAAAGAGCCAGTTACATTAGAGTAATTATGTTGGAATTGAGTCGTATAGCTTCTCATTTGTTATGGCTTGGACCTTTTATGGCGGATATCGGTGCACAAACCCCCTTTTTCTATATTTTCAGAGAAAGGGAATTGTTATATGATCTATTTGAAGCTGCTACGGGTATGCGAATGATGCATAATTATTTCCGTATTGGGGGAGTCGCTGCTGATCTACCTTATGGATGGATAGATAAATGTTTAGATTTCTGCGATTATTTTTTAACAGGAATTGTTGAATATCAAAAGCTTATTACGCGGAATCCTATTTTTTTGGAACGGGTTGAGGGAGTGGGCATTATTGGTGGAGAGGAAGCAATAAATTGGGGTTTATCAGGACCGATGTTACGAGCTTCTGGAATCCAATGGGATCTTCGTAAAGTTGATCGTTATGAATGTTACAATAAATTTGATTGGGAAGTCCAATGGCAAAAAGAAGGAGATTCACTAGCTCGTTATTTAGTACGAATCGGTGAAATGAAAGAATCTATAAAAATTATTCAACAAGCTCTAGAAGGAATTCCTGGGGGGCCCTATGAAAATTTAGAAGTCCGACGCTTTGATAGAGCAAAAAATTCCGAATGGACTAACTTTGAATATAGATTTATTACTAAAAAACTTTCACCCAATTTTGAATTGTCGAAACAAGAACTTTATGTAAGAGTAGAAGCCCCAAAAGGAGAATTAGGAATTTTTTTGATAGGAGACAGTAGTGTTTTCCCCTGGAGGTGGAAAATTCGTCCGCCGGGTTTCATCAATTTGCAAATTCTCCCTCAACTAGTTAAAAGAATGAAATTGGCTGATATCATGACGATACTAGGTAGTATCGATATCATTATGGGAGAAGTTGATCGTTGAAATGATAATTGATACGACAGAAGTAGAAGTACAAGCTATCAATTCTTTTTCTAGATCGGAATCCTTAAAAGAAGTCTATGGACTCATATGGATCCTTGTTCCTATTTTCACCCTTATATTGGGAATCACTATAGGGGTACTAGTAATTGTGTGGTTAGAAAGAGAAATATCCGCAGCAATACAACAACGTATTGGGCCTGAATATGCCGGCCCGTTAGGAATTCTTCAAGCTCTAGCAGATGGGACCAAATTACTTTTTAAAGAGGACCTCCTCCCATCTAGAGGAGATATTCGTTTGTTTAGCGTGGGACCGTCTATAGCGGTCATATCAGTTCTACTAAGTTATTTAGTAATCCCTTTTGGGTCTCGCCTTGTTTTAGCCGATCTCAGTATAGGTGTTTTTTTATGGATCTCCATTTCAAGTATTGCTCCTATTGGACTTCTTATGTCAGGATATGGATCGAACAATAAATATTCCTTTTCAGGTGGTCTAAGAGCTGCTGCTCAATCTATTAGCTATGAAATACCATTAACTCTATGTGTGTTATCAATATCTCTACGTGTGATTCGTTGGAACATGATTATTTTCCCTCCTCGCTAGAAATAAAGTAAAGAGGTTGAATATATTGAATGGATATTTTCATTTTTTATTCATCATTAGGGTCGATGAGTTAAACTAGATAGTTATATGAGTAAAATCAAACTGCTTATAAATTTGCAGTAAGAAGGTAAAATCTCATTCCCTATGTACAAGAATAATAAACACAAGCAGTGTAAACTGTTTACCCCAAGATTAAGATTCTTTGACTAATTATCATATCTTGAAGCGGGTACAAAAGATCGACCGTATGGGGTTTCTACTACTGTCTTATATGTATTACCATACCGGGGATCAATCAAAAAATCAGTGGACAGTTAGGAACACCAAGGTACACAAAAGATTAGTAATGGAGATAATGTAAGGTATCAAAAAAAGGTATTTTTGCATAAAACTTTGGATAAAACGAATCATAATGAGGACTTTAAGTTGGTAGAAATGACCAAGCAGTACTTCCTCACGATTCCGATCTAGAGTATGCTCTTATTCACTGATTAAAGAAATAACTATCAAAAACGAATTAATCCTTTATTTATATTTATTTTTTTTTTTTTTTCAGAGTACCCCTTCCTCTGAGAAAGAAGAACAGGAACAAAAGAAATGGGATGCAAAAAAAATAAAATGAATGAATAAGAAATAAAAAAGATCTTTATTTTTGATTTCTTTTCCCCATCCATATCTATAATCTATACATATAGAATTCTTATCATAAATAAAATTGGGAATTAATGCCCAATTCGTTCTAATTCTTTATAGTTATTGATAGAACATATTTATTGATATAACGAGTATTTTATTAAAGGATTAAGTTATTGCCGAACAAAGATAAATTGAAATTCTAATGGATAAGATCAATTCAGAAGCGCCTTTTTATTCTAGCAGACGGAATTTCATTGGTCTAATTTGGGACTCCCGGTGTATATTTACTATATAAATAAAGATGACGATACTACCAAACAAGTCCTTACATTTATTTGTGGCCGTAGAGGAGCCGTATGAAGCTGAGGTCTCATGTACGGTTTTGAAATAGCGATATGAACAGTGATGTTATTATCGACTATGATTATCTAACAGTTTAAGTACAGTTGATATAGTTGAGGCACAGTCAAAATATGGTTTTTGGGGGTGGAATCTGTGGCGTCAGCCTATAGGGTTTGTAGTTTTTCTAATTTCTTCTCTAGCAGAATGTGAAAGATTACCCTTTGATTTACCAGAAGCAGAGGAGGAATTAGTAGCAGGTTATCAAACAGAATATTCAGGTATCAAATACGCTTTATTTTACCTTGCTTCTTACCTAAATTTATTAGTTTCTTCATTATTTATAACAGTTCTTTACTTAGGTGGGTGGAATTTCTCTATTCCGTACATATCTATTCCTGAACTTTTCGGAATAAATAAAATGGCCGGAGTCTTTGGAATGACAATTGGTATATTTATTACATTAGCTAAAGCTTATTTGTTTCTGTTCATTCCTATCACAGCAAGATGGACTTTACCGAGGATGAGAATGGATCAGCTATTAAATCTTGGATGGAAATTTCTGTTACCTATTTCCCTGGGTAATCTATTATTGACAACTTCTTCCCAACTTGTTTCACTATAAATAATATAAATAAAAGAAGAGAATAACGATATTCTAGATTCATAACCAATCTTAAACAAGAGAAAGAAACATCAATTTATTCACGGAGATCCACAATATGTTCCCTATGGTGACCGGGTTCATAAATTATGGTCAACAAACAATACGAGCTGCAAGGTACATTGGTCAAAGTTTAATAATTACCTTATCCCATACAAATCGTTTACCTGTAACTATTCAATATCCTTATGAAAAATCGATCACATCAGAGCGTTTCCGCGGTCGAATACACTTTGAATTTGATAAATGTATTGCTTGTGAAGTATGTGTTCGTGTATGTCCCATAGATCTACCCGTTGTTGATTGGAGATTTGAAAAAGATATTAAAAAGAAACAATTGCTTAATTATAGTATTGATTTTGGGGTCTGTATATTTTGTGGTAACTGCGTCGAGTATTGTCCAACAAACTGTTTATCGATGACTGAAGAGTATGAACTTTCTACTTATGATCGCCACGAATTGAATTATAATCAAATTGCATTGGGTCGGTTGCCAATGTCAGTAATTGGAGATTACACAATTCAAACAGTTATGAATTCGACCCAAATCAAAATAGACAAAGATAAACCCCTTGATTCAAGAACGATTACCGATTACTAAGATTTTTTTTTGATATAAAGGATCCAAGTCTCTTTTATTTTGATTGCTCAGAAACTACAAATAATAACTATAAATAATAACTATTGATTGTTGAGAATTACTCTTTGATTTAAACCAAGAATATGTTTTCGTGATGATTTCGAAATAGAAAATTCCAATCTTTTCTTTTTTCTTTCAGATAAAAAAAGTAGGATTGGCCAATAACTTTAATAACTTTATCTATATCTACATTAATCCATATTAAGATTTAATTCAATTAGGAACCTCTCATATAAAGAAAAAAATAAGGGTAACACCCTTATTTTTCCTGGACTATTTAGTAAGGTCATGCAAAATTTCGACTTATTTATCTGTTATACATAATGGATTTACCTGGACCAATACACGATATACTTGTAGTATTTCTGGGATCATTTCTTATATTAGGAGGTCTAGGAGTAGTATTATTTACCAATCCAATTTATTCTGCCTTTTCGTTGGGATTGGTTCTTGTTTGTATATCTTTATTCTATATTCCATCGAACTCCTATTTTGTAGCTGCCGCACAACTCCTTATTTATGTGGGAGCCATAAATGTCTTAATCATATTTGCTGTTATGTTCATGAATGGTTCAGAATATTCCAACGATTCCTATCTTTGGACTGTAGGAGATGGGATCACTTCACTGGTTTGTACAAGTATTCTTTTTTCACTAATTACTACTATCCTAGACACGTCATGGTACGGAATTATTTGGACTACAAGAAAAAACCAGATTATAGAACAGGACCTTATAAGTAACGTTCAACAAATTGGAATTCATTTATCAACAGATTTTTATCTTCCGTTTGAACTCATTTCTATAATTCTTTTAGTTTCTTTAATAGGTGCAATTACTATGGCTCGTCAATAATAAATACTTAGAATTAACAAAATTATTAGAAATTCTAAATCAAATGAAAAAGGAAATTTAGTTTAATTTACTGCCAATACCCTCTTTTTCTGTAATTGCTCGATTCTAGTCAACCAAATTGGTTGAATTGTTGTTCATATTGAAATGAATCGAGATTGTTGATGAGGAGTTAGTCGATGATGTTCGAATATGTACTTTTTCTGAGCGTCTATTTATTTTCTATCGGTATCTATGGACTGATCACAAGTCGAAACATGGTTAGAGCACTTATGTGTCTTGAGCTTATACTAAATTCAGTTAATATTAATCTCGTAACATTTTCAGATATATTTGATAGTCGCCAATTAAAAGGAGACATTTTCTCAATCTTTGTTATAGCCATTGCGGCCGCGGAAGCAGCTATTGGGTTAGCTATTGTTTCGTCCATCTATCGTAACAGAAAATCAACTCGTATCAATCAATCGAATTTGTTGAATAATTAGTCAATAATTAGTATATCATATAAATAAAGACATAATATATATACAAATTATACAAATTGAAAATTATATAATTTTCTTTTTTATTTTATATAGTAATAGTAATATATATATATATAGGAATATATTTCAATATTACTATTGAAATATTGACAATCTGTTGGCCAATGTGAAGTCACATGTGTGACTCGTATGATCATGGTTGTTGAAACGGAAATCAAAGTTTCTTGGCCCTTTCTCACGAACAGATTTAGAAATCTATTGATTCTTAAGTTAATATTTTTTTGATAAATCATTGATTCGTCTGGTGTCTACAATATAAATATATAATTCGTTTATTACCGATTTTACTTTACCAGATCGAAAATTTTTTATGTTCAAAACTGGAATTTATAGACCCAATGTCACATTCAGTAAAAATTTATGATACATGTATAGGGTGTACTCAATGTGTACGAGCCTGCCCCACAGATGTATTGGAAATGATACCTTGGGACGGATGTAAAGCTAAGCAAATTGCTTCCGCGCCAAGAACCGAGGACTGTGTAGGTTGTAAGAGATGTGAATCCGCTTGTCCAACAGATTTTTTGAGTGTCCGTGTTTATTTATGGCATGAAACAACTCGCAGCATGGGTCTATCTTATTGATACGTTATAATATAAAAAACTCCACTTGAATCATTTGATTCCTTTTTACCGAGAAGAACCCGTACTCGAGAAAATATATTATTTCGAGCACGGGTTTTTTGGTCAAAACGCATCTTGTCTTTATCACGAGTTATTTCCCTTGGTTAACAATACTTGTAGTTTTGCCGATATTCGCGGGTTCTTCCATTTTTTTTCTCCCTCATAAGGGGAATAAGGTATTTAGGTGGTATACTATATGTATATGTATTTTTGAGCTCCTTCTAACAACCTACGTGTTCTGTTATCATTTCCAATTGGACGATCCATTAATTCAACTGGAGGAGGACTTTAAATGGATAAATATTTTTGATTTTCACTGGAGACTGGGAATCGACGGACTTTCCATAGGACCTATTTTACTGACAGGATTTATCACTACTTTAGCGACTTTAGCAGCTTGGCCTGTTACTCGAAATTCGCGATTGTTCTATTTCCTGATGTTAGCAATGTACAGTGGTCAAATAGGATTATTTTCTTCTCGAGACCTTTTACTTTTTTTCATCATGTGGGAGTTAGAATTAATTCCTGTTTACTTACTTTTATCCATGTGGGGAGGAAAGAAACGTTTGTACTCGGCTACAAAGTTTATTTTGTACACAGCGGGGGGTTCCATTTTTCTCTTAATAGGAGTTCTAGGTATGGGTTTATATGGTTCCAACGAACCGACATTGGATTTTGAAAGATTAGCTAATCAGTCATATCCTGTGACATTAGAAATAATATTATATTTTGGCTTCCTTATTGCTTATGCTGTCAAATCGCCGATTATACCCCTACATACATGGCTACCAGATACTCATGGAGAAGCGCATTACAGTACATGTATGCTTCTAGCCGGAATCTTATTAAAAATGGGAGCATATGGATTGCTTCGGATCAATATGGAATTTTTACCGCACGCCCATTCTATATTTTCTCCCTGGTTGGTGATAGTAGGGACAATACAAATAATCTATGCAGCTTCAACCTCTCTTGGTCAACGCAATTTAAAAAAGAGAATAGCCTCTTCTTCCGTATCTCACATGGGTTTCATAATTATAGGAATTGGTTCTCTAACTGACATGGGACTGAACGGAGCCATTTTACAAATACTCTCTCATGGATTTATTGGTGCTGCACTTTTTTTCTTGGTAGGAACGAGTTGTGATAGAACACGTCTTGTTTATCTCGACGAAATGGGGGGGATATCCATCCCAATGCCAAAAATATTTACCATGTTTAGTAGTTTCTCGATGGCTTCTCTTGCATTGCCAGGAATGAGTGGTTTTGTTGCGGAATTAGTAGTATTTTTGGGAATAATTACGAGCCCAAAATATCTTTTAATGTCCAAAATGCTAATTATCTTTGTAATGGCAATTGGAATGATATTAACTCCTATTTATTTATTATCTATGTTACGTCAGATGTTCTACGGATACAAACTATTCAATGTTCTAAACTCCAATTTTGTGGATTCTGGACCACGAGAACTATTTGTTTCGATCTGTATCTTTTTACCCGTAATAGGGATTGGTATTTATCCTGATTTCGTTCTCTCGCTGTCAGTTGAGAAGGTACAAGTTATCCTATCTAATTATTTTCATAGATAGTTTTCATTAATGAGACAGAAAGCAAAGTCTTAGAATTTTTTTTTTTCATATTTTTGAAATCATTTGATGTACAACGCAAAAAAAAAAGTGAATTAGAATTGTAATAAGATGTATTCCGAGTTTTTGAGAACCCTTTGAATATGATTCCTTGTGATTCAAATGATTCAAAGGGTTCTCAAAAACTCGCACAAATTTCCGTTATATATGGGACGATGTTCTTATGTATTCCTTTATTCAATTAGATGTTAATGTGAATGAACCATAACTATGTAGACCTATTCCTAATAGATTGATCCCAAAATAGCATATCCAAATTATAAGAAATCCTATAGAAGCTACAAGTGCCGAATTTGTACCTTGCAAACTTTGATTTGTTCTAGTATGTGAATAAATCGCGAATATGGTCCAAGTAATAAATGCCCAAGTTTCTTTGGGGTCCCAATTCCAATAAGATCCCCATGCTTCGTTAGCCCATACTGCTCCAGAAAGAATACCTATGGTTAAAAAGGTAAATCCTAAACTAATGACACGATAACCCCAATAATCCAAACCTTGAGTTAATTGATATTTGTAATAATTTCGGAATGAAAGAAGAGAGGTGTGTTTATTAAAAACACTTTTTTTTTCGTTCCCGTATTCGATCTTGCCAAAGAAAAATGACTTAATTAAGAAAATTTTGTTTTTACAAAAAATATCGATGTTTTTTCGAAATGTAATGACTAGAAAAGCAACTGATAATAACGACCCACATAAAAGAGCTGCATAACTCAATAACATCATACTTACGTGCATCATTAACCACTGAGATTGTAGAGCAGGTACTAATATTGACGATTGATGCATTTCACTTGAAAGACCCGATGTGGCGAAACCTTGGGTAAAAATAGCACTTGGGGCGGTTATTGCGCTTAAATCATTTTTATGATTCCATATCTTGGAAATCATATGAATAATGGAAAAACTCCACGAAAGGAAGATTAATGACTCGTATAAATTACTTAATGGAAAATGTCTTGAAGAAATCCAACGAATAACTAATAATCCTGTTATAGAGAAAAAAGTAGCTATCATTCCCTTTTCTGATGAATCACGTAACCCCCTGATTTCGTGGATTAATAGGGTCATTAAATGAATCGTAATCACAATTGAAATGATCGAAAAAGAGAGATGACTTAATATATGTTCTAAAGTCACAAATATCATACATAAAAGGGGTCCCATTACAGAATGGAAATCGGGAATTAAATACATTATAGGATCCATTGTATCTCTTTTAGAGTATGCCGCCACTCGGACTCGAACCGAGATGCTCTAGCACTGCTTCCTAAGAGCAGCGTGTCTACCGATTTCACCATAGCGGCTTACTTGAAATAATAATAGTCAATTCATGTTGAATCGTCTAGATCTAGATTCAAGGATTCAATATAGTTTAAGAAACATTAGAACTGATGAATAAGAGCTCTTTAAAATTCATCTTTGAATTTTCATCAAAAATTCTTAGTTCGTATCGTCATAAGTTCAATTTTAATAATCAACTTTTACGTACTATTTATATACTAAGTTATTCCGAAACACTTGAAACTTGAAAGTTTTGTTTTCAGTCGAGATAGAAACTAAGAATTGTCCCCTTTTTCTATTTTTTTCTTTATTTTATTTATTTTGAATCCGCGAAATCAGATAAGATAAATGAAAAAAAAAAAAAGAGTTTCATCACAATTTTAATTGCATTTTCTTTTCACAATAGAAAAATAGAATGAACAAAGATTTTTCTATTGTGAAAAGAAAATGCATAGGAAAAAACCCATCTCACGAATTAAAAAATATTAAATCTAATAATTAATAAAAAAAAAACAAGAATGAAAAAAATAATAATATTTAGAACTAGACCTGGCGTACAGAGGAATTCTTATTCTACATATCATAGCCACTAGTTCTAACTAATCTTGAGGAGTTCAATACACTAGTTAATGGGAATTATTCATATTCTAAAATTGGAAGTTCTTATAGCCATGAAAATTCAGATTATTCCAAGATTTTCTTACCTGTTGTTTGTTGCACAAAAAAACTTTTTGAATCTCCGGTAGAAACTGACTTTGCTAAAGAAAAAGCTTTTATTGCAGCTAAATTTCCCTTTTTCTTCCAAATATTTCTACGAATACGTTTTTTTGATATAGAAGTACGTTTTTTTGGAACCGCCATTCAAAAAAAAGAGTTACTCATTTTTATTGTTGTATGTGAAAGACATGTATTGCTCAAAATAGATCATTCTTTTTAGGCATTTTCTGTACTTAATTCCGTCGATAATAGTTTTTTCTTTCATAACATACAAAAAAAATATATTATTTATATATAAATATATAATATACACGTATGTCACATATATAATATACTGGGGAAAAAAGGGAAAAAAGAAAAGTAAAATTGGAAAAGAAATTTTTATGACTATTATATTAGTTGGAATTGAATAAGCTCATAGTGCCGTGTCTATAATTTAAGTTCAAACTTTAACTACAACTGGCAGTAGTTAATATGTTAAACAAGACATTCCGTTACCTAAGAAGAGGAACTTCCATTTTTTGTTATTTTTTATTTCAGTTCTATACGAAGTAAGGAGTATTATAAGAACTTTCTTATTGGATTGGAACCCAATCAATCAGTTCCGCAAAAAATTAGGTAATTACTACAAATAAATGTACTAGAATAACTAGGTCTTTCTTTTTTGAGTCGATTTATTGATGCATACTATGATCCATATTCTACTGTTTTGGTATAATTGTTTTTACTTAACTATACTATAGACTATAGTATATGATATGGTTACATATTGCTAAAATGGAATAGTAGTATAGTCATAGAATGATTCAAAATCTCACATTTCCCATTTTAATAAATACTTTCTTTAGTTAATAAAGTTAATAACTAAGTAATTACTCTTACCTAACTGTTTGGTCATATCATTTGACCAACCAATTGTGTAACTTTTTGAATATTTCCAATATCTAAGATCTAACAAAAGTCAGAATAATTAAAAATCCAAAAATATTTGAGGTTTTTATATCTTTTTTTGTTGATTTTGTTATTGTTCCTTTCAAAAGCGATAAGAATTGGTGAATCGGAAACAATTACAATTATAAGAAAAAAAAAATGAAAATTTGTTTTTTTATGGAACATACATATAAATATGCATGGATAATACCTTTTCTTCCATTTCCAGTTACAATGTTAATAGGATTTGGACTTCTGCTTATTCCCGCAGCAACCAAAAATATTCGTCGTATGTGGGCTTTTCCGAGTATTTTGATGCTAAGTATAGCTATGGTGTTTTCGGCCAATCTGTCTATTCAGCAAATAAATGGAAATTTTATCTATCAATATCTATGGTCTTGGACCGTCAATAATGATTTTTCTTTAGAGTTCGGACACTTGATCGATCCACTTACTTCTATTATGTCAATATTAATTACTACTGTTGGAATCATGGTTCTTATTTATAGTGACAATTATATGTCTCATGATCAAGGATATTTGAGATTTTTTGCTTATATGAGTTTTTTCAATACTTCTATGTTGGGATTAGTTACTAGTTCCAATTTGATACAAATTTATATTTTTTGGGAACTTGTAGGAATGTGTTCGTATTTACTAATAGGTTTTTGGTTCACACGACCGATTGCAGCAAGTGCTTGCCAAAAGGCTTTTGTAACCAATCGTATAGGGGATTTTGGTTTATTATTAGGAATTTTAGGACTTTATTGGATAACTGGTAGTTTAGAATTTCGGGATTTGTTCGAAATAGTTAATAACTTGGTTCATAATAATGGAGTAGATTCTTTATTTGCTACTCTGTGTGCTTCTTTTTTATTCGTCGGTGGAGTTGCTAAATCTGCGCAATTCCCCCTTCACATATGGTTACCTGATGCTATGGAAGGACCCACTCCCATTTCGGCTCTTATACATGCTGCTACTATGGTAGCCGCGGGAATTTTTCTTGTAGCTCGGCTTCTTCCTCTTTTCATAGTTATACCTTACATAATGAATCTCATTTCTTTAATAGGTGTAATAACAGTACTATTAGGAGCTACTTTGGCTCTTGCTCAAAGAGACATTAAAAGAAGTTTAGCTTATTCTACAATGTCTCAATTGGGTTATATTATGTTAGCTCTGGGTATAGGTTCTTATCGAGCCGCTTTATTCCATTTGATCACTCATGCCTATTCGAAAGCTTTATTGTTTTTGGGATCTGGATCTATTATTCATTCAATGGAACCTATTGTTGGATATTCGCCGGATAAAAGTCAAAATATGGTTCTTATGGGCGGTTTAACAAAATATGTTCCAATTACAAGAATTACTTTTTTATTAGGTACACTCTCTCTTTGTGGTATTCCACCTCTTGCTTGTTTTTGGTCCAAAGATGAAATTCTTAATGATAGTTGGTTGTATTCACCAATTTTTGCAATAATCGCTTCCTTCACAACAGGATTAACTGCATTTTATATGTTTCGGATGTATTTACTTACCTTTGATGGACATTTGCGCATCCATTTTCAAAATTACAGTACCACTAAAAAAAGTTCTTTCTATTCAATATCTTTATGGGGAAAAGAAGTACCTAAAGCAGTCAATAGAAATTTACTTTTATCAACTTTATCAACAACGAATAAGAATAATAAGGTCTCCTTTTTTTCAAAAGATACATATCAAATCGATGATAATGTAAAAAATAGAATACGATACTTTAGTATTTACTTTAGAAATAAATACACTTACACCTATCCTCACGAGTCGGACAATACTATGTTATTTCCTCTGCTTGTATTGGTGCTATTTACTTTATTCGTTGGATCAATTGGAATTAATTTTGATCAAGGAGTAATAGATTTTGATCTATTATCGAAATGGTTAACTCCGTCTACAAATTTTTTCCATCCAAATTCGAATGATTCCTCGGATTGGTATGATTTTTTGAAAAATGCAGTTTTTTCGGTAAGTATAGCCCTTTTTGGATTATTTATAGCATCTATTTTATATGGATCTGTTTATTCATCTCTTCAGAATTTGGACTTAGTCAATTCATTTGTAAAGAAGGGACCCAAGAGGATTCTCTTGGACCAAGTAAAAAATGTGATATACAATTGGTCATATAATCGCGGTTACATAGATATTTTTTATACTAAGATTTTTACTGTGGGTATAAGAAGGTTAGCCGAACTAATTCAGTTTTTTGATAGACATATAATTGATGGAATTACAAACGGGGTCGGCGTTGCCAGTTTCTTTATAGGGGAAGGGATTAAATATATGGGAGGTGGGCGAGTCTCGTCTTATCTATTCTTGTATTTATCTTATGTATCGATCTTTTTATTAATTTTTTTATTTTATAAATTTTAGTTTTTTTTTTTAAGTTACAATAGGCTTTTCAAACCAGAAATAAGTTTTTTCATTTTTCTCTTCTTTAAGTTTTCCCAATTCCCAATTATCTTGGTGGGTATCAAGATAAGAATCTTCGTAAACTGGGCTATCTTTGTCTTCTTCGGCGGATCCCTCTTGTTCCTGTTTAGTCTTCTTCGTTTCGTAAGTTGTTTCTACATCGCTTTCTTCCTTTCTTTCTCCCCTTTCTTCTGTTTCTGAGGTTTCTTTCAGTTTCTTAGTGACAATAGGCGACGGCATTCTGCCTAAATAGTAGACACAGGTGATAAATAAGAGAATACTAAAGATTCGAGCCATAGAATTTCTCAATTCTGACACAAGGTACTTATTAGATCGAATCGAATGATTTTGCCGTATCCAGAATAATACCAATCCAACCCATTTCATGAATAAAACGTGACCAATTAACCAACCAACAAAACTACTTGTTACAAATAACATCTTGTTGTTGCATCGAAACATATAAATGTTGACTAAT